TCTGAGCTCGCCAAATATTCGGGAGTTCCTCTATTCAAGCCTTTTACTTCTTCTTCTTGCTGGATGTCTCGTTCAGGTACTTCTTTTCTCTGTTTCCCTAGACTCTAGTGAGTTACAGACAGAGTTCGAGAGTATAAAATCTTTGACGATTCCATCATACACGATTGAGGTGTACAAACTTGTGGATGGGTATCCTAAACCTGAACCGAATTCTTTCTGGTTAAAGAATTTCTTTCTAGTTGCTCGGGAACAATTAGAAGATTTTCTAGCGGAAATACCGGGTTTTGCGCTATTTAGTGGTGGTCCCGCTTATGGGGTCAAATTTCTACAGAAGATATTTTTCAATCTCATCGATCTCATAAGTATCATACCAAATCCCATCAATCGACTCACTTTTTCGAGAAATACGAGATATCTAAGTCATACAAGTAAAGAGATCTATTCATGGATAAGAAAAGGGCAAAGGTTTCCGACTCATGATGAAATAGAATCCTGGATCGAGACCTGTGATTGGTTTTTGGATGAAGAGAGAGTTTACTCGTTTCATTTCTCCACCCTAAGGCCAGAAAAAGGGATTGATCAAATTCTATGGAGTCTGACTCATATTGATCGTTTAGTAAAGAGTGACTACGGTTATCAAATGTTTGAACAAGCGGGAGCAATTTACTTACGATACTTAGTTGACATTCATCAAAAGGATCTAATGAATTATGAGTTCAATACATCCTGTTTAGCAGAAAGACGGATATTCCTTGCTCATTATCAGACAATCACTTATTCACAAACCTCGTGTGGGGCTAATCGTTTTCATTTCCCATCTCATGGAAACCCGAAACCTTTTTCGTTCCGCCTAGCGCTATCCCCCTCTAGGGGTATTTTAGTGATAGGTCCTATAGGAACTGGACGATCCTATTTGGTCAAATCCCTAGCGACAAACTCCTATCTTCCTTTCATTACGGTATTTCTGAACAAGCTGGGTTTGAAAATAGTTATTGATGATCTCGATCCTGAGGACTATATGGAAGCGCTTGATGATGTGGATATTGATGGGATTGATAATGATAGCGATCCTGCTAAGGAATATATGGATGCGCTTAGAGATGCGGATGATATTGATGATCGTGACTATTCGAACTTGGACTCGGACCCGAAGCTGAGGAAGGAGTATACGGTGGATGATGAGATACTTAGGTATATCATCGGGTTGGAAATCAAGCTAGCTTCTATCAACTTACAATTCGAATTGGCAAGAACAATGTCTCCTTGCATAGTATGGATTCCAAACATTCATGATCTGTATGTGGATGAGTCGGAGTCCCTCGGTTTATTATTGAACTATCTCTCCGGGTATTGTGAAAGACGGTCCACTAGAGATATTCTTGTTATTGCTTCGACTCATATTCCTCAAAAAGTGGATCCCGCTCTAATAGCTCCGAATAAATTAAATACATGCATTAAGATACGAAGGCTTCTTATTCCACAACAACGAAAGCACGTTTTCACCCTTTCGTATACTAGGGGATTTCACTTGGAAAAGAAAATGTTCCATACTAATGGATTCGGGTCCATAGCCATGGGTTACAATGCAAGAGATCTTGTAGCAATTACCAATGAGGCCCTATCGATTAGTATTACACAGAAGAAATCAATTATAGACACTAATACAATTAGATTCGCTCTTCATAGACAAACTTGGGAGTTGCGAGCGCACGTAAGACCGGTTCCGGATCATGGGATCCTTTTCTATCAGATAGGAAGGGCTGTTGCACAAAATGTACTTATAAATAATTGCTGCCTTATAGATCCTATATCTATCTATATGAAGAAGCAATCATGTTACGAAGGGGATCCTTATTTGTACAAATGGTTCTTCGAACTTGGAACGAGCATGAAGAAATTAACGATACTTCTTTATCTTTTGAGTTGTTCTGCCGGATCGGTCGCTCAAGATCTTTGGTCTCTACCCGGACCCGATGAAAAAAATTGGATCACTTCTTATAGACTCGTTGAGACGGATTCTGGTCTAGTTGATGGCCTATTAGAAGTAGTAGAAGGCGCTCTGGTGGGATCCTCGCTTCTTCGGCCCGAACCGAGGAATCCCCTAGAGATGATGGAAAATGGATCTCGTTCTATCTTTGATCGTAGATTTCTCTACGAATCGGAGTTTAAAGAATGGGCAGAAGGCACCGACCCGCAACAGTTAGCGGAGGATGTAGTCGATCACATAGTTTGGGCTCCTAGAATATGGCAACCTTGGGGCTTTCTATTTGATTGGATCGAAAGGCCCAATGAATTGGAATTTCCCTATTGGGCCAGGTCATTTCGGGGCAAGCCGATCATTTCTGATGAAGTGAATGATGAATATTTTGATTATGCATTTTTTGGTGAAGGGGATGATGGATATGATGAAGAGGATGAGCTTCAAGAGAATGATTCGGAGTTCTTGCAGAGTGAAACCATGGAGTACCCGGGACGAGATAGATCTTCCAAAGAACAAGTC